ATGGACTCGAAAAACGGATCTGAATGTGACTGAAATGCACGATCTTCACAGGTATCACTTTTCACGATACCTAAACCTAAAAGGTGGAATAGCTATTTTAGAACCATTTCCTATAAGAGAATGGTTTCCATTACTTTGAGAAATGGATTCTATATCAAACTATAGCTATTGCATTAAAGAAGAAAAGAAACTAATAGAAGTCGAAGACGCGGAATGGTAGTGAATAGAGAAAAAGATTCTTCTGATTTTCTTGTTCCTGAAAATATTCGATCTATCTCCTAGACGCCGTAGAGAATTGAGAATTTTCATGTCTTTCAATTCTCGTACTCGTAATTGGAAAGTTACGGAAGGAGATCCATCATTTTGCAATGAAAACAACATAAAAAACTCTGGACAATTTCGAAATCAGACCAAGCGTCTTAATACATATGCAAAAAAATTCATTATTGGCCCACCATTGATTACAAGATTTAGCTTTTATGAATCGCTATTGGTTTGATACGAATAATGGCAGTCGTTTCAGTATGTTAAGGATACAGATGTATCCACAATTCATTTAGAGTTACTTAATAGCCTATTTCTTATACTATATCTCTATCCCGTGAAATTCTCGAGCCCAAAGATGGATGCATATGCTGTGTTTCATTTTGCTAAATGATATCAATTAAATGGTATATCAATTCTATAAATTGGATATAGCAATAAATAAATCAGCAAAATTCTTTTATTTTAGATAGAAGAAATGTTTCTTCTATCTAAAATAAAAGAATGTACCCTTCTATCCAAATCCAATTTGCATCGATAAAATAAATCCAAATTCCAGATTCCAGCAGTAGATGAATAATTGCAAATTTTTGTGTGTACGAGATTAGAATAACTTAAAAATAACTGACATAATTTTTTATTTTTCCTGATCAGAAAAATACATGAAAAAGAAAGGAGGTAGAAAAATTTGTTGATTTATGGTTAAAGAAGAAAAACAAGAAAACAGGGGTTCTGTTGAATTTCAAGTATTCAGTTTCACCAATAAGATACGGAGACTTGCTTCACATTTAGAATTACACAAAAAAGATTTTTCATCGGAAAGAGGTCTACGAAGACTTTTGGGAAAACGTCAACGTTTGCTGGCTTATTTGGCAAAGAAAAATAGAGTACGTTATAAGAAATTAATCAGTCAGTTGGATATTCGGGAGAAGTAATTTAATCGTTCGAATTTTTTTCTTATTTTATTAGTAGTCTTATAGTAGTCTTAGATTTTGCATTTTGATGAGCCTCGTTTTGAGGAATTCATGGAATAATCCATTTTTCATGGAATAAAGAATAAGAACAAGGATACATAACATAAAAAAAAGAATAGATAAGACGATATTCGCCCTCCCCCTACATATTTTATTTCTTCTCCTATACAAAAACCAGCAAGACCTACTCCATTGATAATTCCATCAATGACACCTTTATCAAAAAAATGGGTTAGTTCAGCTAACCTTCTTATACCTAGGATAAAAACCCTAGTATAGAAAAAATCTATATAACCACGATTATAGGACCAGCTGTATATCTCTTTTTTTACTTCATCCAAAAAGCTCTTTTTTGGATTCTTTTTTACAAGGGAATTTTGAAAATTCAAATTCTGAAAAAAAGAATAAGCAGATCCATAAAAGATATATGCTATGAATAGACCCAAAATTGCTAAACTTACAGAAGAAATTGCATTAGTGAAAAATTCATATGAATTTATGGAAGAATTGGAATTTTCCTGGAACAAGTTTATTGAAGGAGTTAGCCACTTTGATAATATGGTTAACTCCAATATTCTATTATCTTTTACTCCATTATCAAAATGGATTCCTATGGATCCAATGAACAAAGTAAAAAGTAGTAATATAAGAAGAGGAAATAGCATAGTATTTCCTGTTTCATGAGGATAGACAAAAGTTTTTTTAGCCCCAAAAGGAGTACTAAAGGATCCTATCTTATTTCTTGTATTAGCAGGAATGTTTGGTATATTTTGTGAAAAAAAAGAAACTCCATTCTTCATTGTTGATAAAACAAAATCCCTATTGACTCCTTTGGATATACTTTTTCCCCATAAGGATATTGAATACAACGAATCTTCTTTAGTACTACTGTAATTTTGAAAATGAACACGCAAATACCCATCAAAAGTAAGTAAATATATCCGAAACATATAAAATGCAGTTAATCCTGCAGTAAAAGAGGCTATTATTCCAAAAAAGGGTGAATACAACCAACTATTACTAAGGATTTCATCTTTGGACCAGAAGCAAGCAAGAGGTGGAATACCACAAAGAGAAAGTGTACCACATAAAAAAGTAGTTCTTGTAATTGGAACGTATTTTCTTAAACCACCCATAAGAACCATATTCTGACTTTTATCTGGTGAATATCCAACAAGAGGTTCCATTGAATGAATAACGGATCCGGATCCTAAGAACAATAAAGCTTTCGAATAAGCATGAGTGATCAAATGGAATAAAGCAGCTTGATAAGAACCTATACCTAGAGCTAACATCATATAACCCAATTGAGACATTGTAGAATAGGCTAAGCTTCTTTTAATATCTCTCTGAGCAAGAGCTAAAGTGGCTCCTAAGAAGAGTGTTATTGTACCTACTAAAGAAATGAAACTCATTATCAAAGGTAGGGATATGAAAAGAGGAAGAAGTCTAGCTAGAAGAAAAATCCCCGCAGCAACCATAGTTGCTGCGTGTATAAGAGCCGAAATGGGAGTGGGTCCTTCCATAGCATCAGGTAACCATACGTGAAGAGGAAATTGTGCAGATTTTGCAACTGCACCAAGGAATAATAAAAAAGCACACAAAGTAGTAAGTAAGGAATTAATCCCATTATTAGGAATCCAGTTATTAGCTATTTGGAACAAATCCCGAAACTCCAAACTACCCGTTATCCAAAAAAAACCTAAAATTCCTAATAACAGACCAAAATCCCCTACACGATTAGTTACAAAAGCTTTTTGACAAGCACTCGCTGCAATTGGCCGCGTAAACCAAAAGCCTATCAATAAATAGGAACACATTCCGACAAGTTCCCAAAAAAAATATATTTGTATCAAATTGGAACTAGTAACCAACCCCAACATGGAAGTATTAAAAAAACTTATATAAACAAAAAATCTCAAATATCCTTCATCGTGAGACATATAATCGTCACTATAAATAAGAACTAAGATTCCTACAGTAGTAATTAGTATTAGCATAATAGACGTAAGGGGGTCGATCAAGTATCCAAATTCTAAGGAAAAATCATTATTGATGGTCCAAGACCATAGATATTGATAGATAGAACTTCCATTTATTTGTTGAATAGACAGGTGAAGTGAGAATACCATAGCTATACTTAAGAGTAAAATACTAGGAAAAGCCCATATGCGACGAAGATTTTTTGTTGCTGTGGGAATAAGAAAAAGTCCAAATCCCATTGACATAATAACTGGAAGTGGGAGAAGAGGAATTACCCAGGCATATTGATATGTATGTTCCATAAGAAAAGAAATAGCAATTTTTAGTTTAAATTTATAGTTCAATTTTTCTATAAAATAAAATTGTTTCCGATTCACCAAACCTATTCTTATCTCTTTCTAAAGGAATTAAAAAAACAAAATAAGAAAAAGAAAAAATACTGGAATTCTGGATTTTTCAAATTTCTCTCATTAAAATTTTCTAAAATTTAGAATGGGTTTAGTTACTTAAATTCAAAAAGTCAATCAAAGAATTTCGGTATCTAGTTACTAGTTAAAAAAAAATATTTATGAAAATACAAAAAAAGATTGAATAATTTGACTTTCTAATCATTTTTGTATTTCTTTCTGTTAAAATAAAAGAGCTTTGTTGTTTCGTAATTGATTGATTGAATTCCAAGGAAAACCTATATTTATAGGAAATTCTCGAATATTGCTTATTTCATATAAAAGGAAATCCTAATGAATAGAATTCTCTAAGTTTTAGAATGTCTTGTTTAAGAGACTAAGTATTTTTTTTTTATTGGAATTCAATTATGGAATAGCTTTCTGAACTTAATTAACTATTTGAATTGAATTTTACCTTCCTTCTTTTTATATCCCCCTCTTATATGAGGGCTTATCCCCCATACCATAATATTTATATATGGAGTATATTTAATATATAAATAGATTTAAATAGAAAATCTTAAAAAACTCTTGTCTTACCCACATTAGACAAAATGAACTAAAGAAGAATTTAGAATTTCAGTATCTTTCAGTATCATTTAAGTATCTTTCAGTATCTAAGTATAAATACTAAGAAAAAACAGAAAGAAGGATTGATTTGCGGCAATAGATGTCTTTCACATACAACTAGAAAAAAGTAATTCCCTTTTTGAATGGCAGTTCCAAAAAAACGTACTTCGATGTCAAAAAAGCGTATTCGTAAAAATCTTTGGAAAAAAAAGACTTATTTTTCCATAGTACAATCTTATTCTTTAGCAAAATCAAGATCATTTTCTAGCGGCAACGAGCATCCAAAACCAAAAGGTTTTTCTGGGCAACAAGCAAACAAATAATAAGATTTTGAAATAATCTGAATTGAACTATCCAAAACCAAAAGAAATTCCAATTATTTAATATGAATGAATAATTCGGATTAATTAATAAATGTACTTTTATGTGTCGAATTCCTCGGTACAATATTCTTAGAACGAATCCCTCCATTATCATTATATAGAACAAAAGTTTTTGGTATATTGTGTCCTCAGTATTCTTTTCCTATCAAAGAACTTTTTTTTATATTTCTAATAGAATCCTCATAAAAACGAGGATTCTATTAGAAAAAGTAGACTATTCTTGCAATAGTACTTACAAGCTCTACCTAATCTTATCAAAAATTCCCATATAAATGGGTTTAGGACTGGTACATCATATTAATAAGAGTGTAAAGGCTTTCATTCTATAAATTTTTCAAAAAAAATACAAAATTCATTTCATTGTAGTTAATGATGAACTTCTAATGTTCCTAAATTCTATGGCCTCTCCCAGTCTCGACGATTCACGATAAAATAACTATTATTCTTTTAAGTTAACTATTTCTTATTTAAAATTAGCCGCCATGGTGAAATTGGTAGACACGCTGCTCTTAGGAAGCAGTGCTCAAGCATCTCGGTTCGAATCCGAGTGGCGGCATTCTCGAAAAAGAATACAATAAATTAGAAAATGGATTCAATTCGAAATTTCCAATTTTGTAATGGGACCTTATCGTTATGCTATTTGCAACTTTAGAACATATACTAACTCATATCTCTTTCTCAACCATTTCAATTGTGATTACGATTCATTTGATAACCTTATTAGTTCGTGAACTTAGGGGATTACGTGATTCGTCAGAAAAAGGAATGATAGCTACTTTTTTCTCTATAACAGGATTTTTAGTCTCTCGTTGGGTTTCTTCGGGACATTTTCCATTAAGTAATTTATATGAATCATTGATCTTCCTTTCATGGACTCTGTATATTCTTCATACTATTCCTAAGATACAGAACTCGAAAAATGATTTAAGCACAATAACTACGCCAAGTACTATTTTAACGCAAGGCTTTGCCACGTCGGGTCTTTTAACTGAAATGCATCAATCCACAATACTAGTACCTGCTCTACAATCTCAGTGGTTAATGATGCATGTCAGTATGATGTTACTAAGCTATGCAACTCTTTTGTGCGGATCCTTATTATCCGCTGCTCTTCTAATCATTAGATTTCGAAATTCTTTCGATTTCTTTTCACTAAAGAAAAATGTTTTAAGAAAAACATTTTTCTTTAGTGAGATTGAATATTTATATGCAAAAAGAAGTGCTTTAAAAAACACCTCTTTTCCCATATTTCCAAATTATTACAAATATCAATTAACTGAGCGTTTGGATTCTTGGAGTTATCGTGTCATTAGTCTAGGGTTTACTCTTTTAACCGTGGGTATTCTTTGTGGAGCAGTATGGGCTAATGAGGCATGGGGATCCTATTGGAATTGGGATCCTAAGGAAACTTGGGCATTTATTACCTGGACCATATTTGCAATATATTTACATAGTAGAACAAATCAAAATTGGAAGGGTACGAATTCTGCACTTGTAGCTTCGATAGGATTTCTTATAATTTGGATCTGCTATTTTGGTATCAATCTGTTAGGAATAGGTTTACATAGTTACGGTTCATTTACATTACCATCTAAATAATTACATAACATAAAACCTTCAGGTTTTTTCCTTTTTTGTTTTATTTGAGAACCCTTTGAAAAGACGTTCAAGGGGTTCTCAAAAATTTGAGATAGATCTAATTAGACTTTTTTACTTTTTTCTGAATTTTGTATTTTTCCACTCTGGAATATAGAGCGGACTGGTTAAAAAAATAAAATCCTATTTAGTATAATAATTGGATAATAGAACCTCTACCCTATCAACGGATAGAGAGAGAACAAAATCTGGATAAATACCAATTCCTATTACTGGTAAAAAGATACAGATTAAAAGAAAGAGTTCCCGTGGTCCAGAATCTACAAAATTTTTGTTTGGAACATGAAATAGCTTGTATCCATAGAACATCTGGCGTAACATAGATAATAAATAAATAGGAGTTAATATCATTCCTATTGCCATTACAAAAGTAATTAGCATTTTTGGCATTAACATAAATTTAGGACTAGTAATTAGTCCAAAAAATACTACTAATTCCGCAACAAAACCGCTCATTCCCGGCAAGGCAAGAGAAGCCATTGAAAAGCTACTAAACATGGTAAAAATTTTTGGCATTGGGATAGATATTCCCCCCAGTTCTTCGAGATAAACAAGACGCATTCTATCACAAGCCGTTCCCGCCAAGAAAAAAAGTGTAGCACCAATAAATCCATGAGATAATATTTGTAAAATAGCTCCATTTAGTCCAATGTTGGTTATGGAACCAATTCCTATAATTATGAAACCCATGTGAGATACGGAGGAGTAGGCTATTCTTTTTTTGAAATTTCGTTGACCAAGAGAAGTTGAAGCTGCATAGATTATTTGCACCGCTCCTATTATTACCAACCAGGGGGAAAATAGATAATGAGCATGCGGTAACAATTCCATATTGACCCGAATCAATCCGTATGCTCCCATCTTTAATAGAATTCCGGCTAAAAGCATACATGTACTGTAATGCGCTTCCCCATGGGTATCTGGTAACCACGTATGTAAAGGTATAATCGGCAATTTGACAGCATAAGCAATAAGGAAGCCAAAATACAGTAGTATTTCTAATGTTGTAGGGTATGATTGATTAATCAATCTTTCTAAATCTAATCCGGGTTCATTGGAACCATATAACCCCATACCCAGAACTCCAATTAAGAAAAAAATGGAACCGCCTGCAGTATACAAAATAAACTTGGTAGCTGAATACAGACGCCTCTTTCCCCCCCACATGGATAAAAGTAAGTAAACAGGAATTAATTCCAACTCCCACATGATAAAAAAAAGTAAAAGGTCTCGTGAAGAAAATAATCCTATTTGACCGCTATACATTGCTAGCATCAGGAAATAGAATAATTGCGAATTCCGAGTAACCGGCCAAGCCGCTAAAGTGGCTAAAGTAGTGATAAATCCTGTCAATAAAATAGATCCTAATGAAAGTCCATCGATTCCCAATCTCCAGTGGAAATCAAAAACATCTATCCATTTAGAATCCTCCTTTAATTGCATTAAGGGATCCTCCAATTGGAAATGATAACAGAATGCATAAGTCATTAGAAGGAATTCTAATAAACAAATAGCTATAGTATACCACCTAACGATTTTATTTCCTTTATGAGGTAAAAAGAAAATTAATGAACCTGCAAATATCGGCAAAACAACAAGTATTGTTAACCAAGGAAAATAACTCATGATAAAGTAATAAAGACAAGATACGTTTTGACCAGAAAAGCCCATGCTCGATTATTTCGAGCACAGGCTTCTTCGGTAAAGAGGAATCAGACGATTCAAGTGGAGTTTTTTGTAACGTATCAATAAGATAGAGCCATGCTGCGGGTTGTTTCAGACCCTAAATAAACGCGGACACTTAAAAAATCCGTTGGGCAGGCAGATTCGCATCTCTTACAACCCACACAATCTTCGGTTCTCGGCGCGGAAGCAATTTGCTTGGCTTTACATCCATCCCAAGGTATCATTTCTAATACATCTGTTGGGCAAGCTCGTACACATTGAGTGCATCCTATACATGTATCATAAATTTTTACAGAATGTGACATTGGATCTCTAAATTTTCCTTTTCAACATAAAAATTTTCGATCTGGTAAAAATGAAATTAGTACTATATAAATTAGATGTATTGTATACACCAGATGAAGCAATGGTTTATCCAAACTTTAACAAATAATGCAATATATTTCGTAATCTGTTTGTGAGAAAGCGTGAAAAGAGCCAAGAGACTTGAATTTAAGGCTTCAACAGTCATAATTATACGAATTCTACATACTAATTTGAATTAGCCAATAAATTGGCTATCATCTTTTCAATATAAATTATTGCAATATTCAAATTGCAATATCAATGAATTGCAAAAATGCAATATAAGTAAAAAACAATACTCTGAAATAACCTACTCCAAAAATGGATATTATTAAACACTAATAAGAAAATAAGATTAGATTTCTATTCATCTTAATGTTTCTTATTATTATATATCCGCCTTTGTTTAGAGGATTCTATGTCTAATTATTCAAAAAATTGGATTGATTGATACGAGTTGATTTCCTGTTACGATGGATGGAAGAAAGAATAGATAGTCCAATAGCTGCTTCAGCAGCCGCAAGGGCTATAACAAAAATTGCGAAAATGTCTCCTTTTAATTGGCGACTATCAAATAGATCAGAAAATGTTACGAGATTTAGATTAATTGAATTCAGTATAAGTTCAAGACATATTAGAGCTCTAACCATGTTTCGGCTTGTGATCAATCCATAGATACCAATCGAAAATAAATAGACACTCAAAAAAAGTACATGCTCAAACATCATTAACTAACTCCTTATCAATCTCGATTCATTTCAATATGAGGGCAAGAATTGAACCGATTCAATTAATTAGAATAGAACAATTACACAACAAAAGAGAAAAGAAGGTATTTGTTGTGTTGGCAGTAGATGGGTTTTACTAAATCAAATTTGTGATTCTTTAGTTATTTATTTTATATTTGAAATTCTAAGAATTTTGACTCATTCTAAGTATTTCTTATTGTCGAGCCATAGTAATTGCACCTATTAAAGAAACTAGAAGAATTAGGGAAATGAGTTCAAACGGAAGATAAAAATCGGTTGCTAAATGAATCCCAATTTGTTGAACGTTATTTATGAGACCCTGTTCTACTATTTGGTTTGATCTTGTAGTCCAAAGAATTCCATACCACGACGTATCTGGGATAGTAGTCATTAGTGAAAAAGGAATAGTTATACAAAGGAGTAAAGTAAACCCATCTCCAATCGTCCAATAATTCTTATCTTTAGACCACTCTGAGCCGTTTACAAACATTACAGCAAATATGATCAATACATTTATGGCTCCCACATAAATAAGAAGTTGTGCGACAGCTACAAAGTAGGAATTTAATAAAAAATAGAATAAGGATATACAAACAAGAACTAATCCCAGCGAAAAGGCAGAATAAATTGGGTTGGTAAGTAATACTACTCCTAGACCTCCTAGTATAAGAACAAATCCCCCAAATAGCACAAGAATCTCATGTATTGGTCCAGGTAAATCCATTATGGATAAGAAGAAATTTCTAGTATAAAATTTTTCATGAACTGACTAAAACTAAAAGATTCAAGGAAGGAAAAAGGTATTAGGATATTTTTTTGTATATGCATATAAGTTGTTAAGCAGTAGTTATTCTTTTTTCGTTAGAGTTAGTAAAAATGGATTTTTCTAATATAAAAAAACCCTAATACCTAGTAATCCGTAATCGTTCTTGAATTCCAAGATTTTTCTTCGTCTATTTTACTTTGAGGCGAATTCCTAATTGTTTGAATTGTGTAATCTCCCATTATGGAGATTGGTAACCGACTCAAAGCAATTTGATTGTAATTCAATTCATGACGATCATAAGTAGAAAGTTCATATTCTTCAGTCATTGATAAACAATTTGTGGGACAGTATTCAACACAGTTACCACAAAATATACAAACTCCGAAATCAATACTATAATTAAGCAATTGTTTTTTTTTAATATCCTTTTCAAATTTCCAATCCACAAGGGGTAGATCTATCGGGCATACGCGAACACATACTTCACAAGCAATGCATTTATCAAATTCAAAGTGTATTCGCCCCCGGAAACGCTCCGATGTAATTGATTTTTCATAAGGGTAGTGAATCGTTATAGGTAAACGATTTGTGTGGGATAAGGTAATTATTAAACCTTGACCAATGTATCTTGCGGCGCGTATTGTTTGTTGACCATAACTAATGAACCCAGTTAGCATAGGGAACATATTCTAAATCTATATATGAAAAAGGTATGTTTCTTTCTCTTGTTTGAGAGAACTTTTGTGTTGAAAATATTCTTACTGTTATTGTATTTTTATTTATAGTGAAACTAGTTGGGAAGAAGTTGTTAATAAGAGATTGCCCAGAGAAATAGGTAAAAGAAATTTCCATCCAAGATTTAATAACTGATCCATTCTCATCCTGGGTAAAGTCCATCTTATTGTGATAGAAATGAAGAGAAATAAATAAGCTTTAGTTAATGTAATAAAGATACCTATTACCATTTCCAAAATTCCAATTATTTTATTCATTTGGAAAAATCCAAAAAAGGATATATAGGGAATAGAGAAATTCCACCCGCCTAAGTATAGAACAGTTACAAATAAAGAGGAAACTAATAAATTTAGGTAAGAAACAAGATAAAATAAACCATATTTAATACCAGAATATTCGGTTTGATAACCTGCTACTAATTCTTCTTCTGCTTCTGGTAAATCAAAGGGTAATCTTTCACATTCTGCTAAAGAAGAAATTAGAAAAACTAGAAAACCTATAGGCTGACGCCAAATATTCCATCCAAATAAACCATATTTGGACTGTGCTTCAACTATATCAACTGTACTTGAGCTATTAGATAATCATAGTCGATGATAACATCACAGTTCCCACCGCTATTCCAAAACCGTACATGAAACCTTAGCTTCATACGGCTCCTCTATGATCAGAAAAAGGGAAAGGATTGTTTCGTTTCGGTATTATCCCCTGGGCATAGATAGAATTAGGTAAGATAAAATTGATTGGAAAGCCCAAAATTAGACCAAAGCAATTACGTCTGCTAGAATAACAAAAAAGCGCTTCCGAATTGATCTCATCCTTTATATAATAAAATTTTTCTTTGTTCGGTAATAACTTAATATTGGAATAAATCACTCATTATAGCAATTAAAAAATGGAAAGAATTTGGCATTAGTTCATGAGGAATTCTGTCTGAATAGGGATAAAGGAAGGAAAGAATAAATAAAGATCCTTTTTTGTATTGTATTCCATATCTTTTGTCCTATTCTTCTTTCCCCGGGAGGGTATACTTAAAAAAAAGAATAAAGGGTTAATTCGTTCTTGATAGCCATTTCCTTAACAAGTGAATGGGAACATACTCTAGACCGGAATCTGAAGAAAGTACTGCTTGATCATTTCCACCAATTTCAAGTCCTTATTATGATTCCTTTTATGAGGAAAAATGTCTAATGATTTAGATTCTCTCATTACTAATCCTGTATGTACTTTAGTGTTCCTAATCCCTCACTAACTTTTGATGGATTGCCTTATGGTTATAAGTTTTAATTATAGTAATAACTCAAAATATTCTAGTAATGGAATTCCATACCGCGAATCTTTTATTCTTGCCCGCTTCAAGATATGATGACTAATTAAACAATCTCAACCTTGGGGTAAAGAGTTTACACTGCTTATGTTTACTTGAACTTTTTTCTTGTACGTAGGAAATGAGATTTTTTATTTTTACTACAAATTAATAAGCTGTTTTGTTTCACTCATATAGCTATCGAGTTTAACTTACCAACGCAAATACGGAATAAGCAAAGGAAGATAAGCATTCAATGTATTTTAGAGAAAAAAGATCCTATTTTAACGAATCACACGTAGAGATATTGCTAGTACACAAAAAGTTAATGGTATTTCATAACTAATAGATTGAGCAGCCGCTCGTAGACCGCCTGAAAAAGAATATTTATTATTTGAGCTATATCCTGCCATGAGAAGACCAATAGGAGCAATACTTGAAATCGCAATCCATAAAAAAACACCAATACTAAGATCAGCTAAAACAAAACGATATCCCAAAGGGATAACTAAAAAACTTAATAAAATGGATATGACTGCTATAGAGGGACCAATGCTAAATAAAGGAATCTCTCCTCGGGATGGGAGGATATCCTCTTTTAAAAGTAGTTTAGTTCCATCTGCTATAGCTTGAAGCAGTCCCAGGGGGCCAGCATATTCAGGACCAATACGTTGTTGTATCGATGCGGATATTTCTCTTTCTAACCACACAATTACGAGTACTTCTATTGTGATTCCCAGTAGGAGGGCCAAAATGGGTAGAATCCATATAAGTCCGTAGATTTCTTTTAATAATTCCGATTTCGAAAAAGAATTGATAGTTTCTACCTCTACCCTATCTATTATCATTTCAACGATCAACTTCCCCCATAATGATATCTATACTACCTAATATTGTCATGATATCAGCCAATTTCATTTTTTTAACTAGCTGAGGAAGAATTTGCAAATTAATAAAACCCGGTGGACGAATTTTCCATCTCCAGGGGAAAAGACTATCATCTCCTACCAGATAAATTCCTAATTCGCCTTTTGGAGCTTCTACTCTTACATAAAGCTCTTGCTTTGATAATTCAAAATTGGGCGAAGGTTTTTTACTAAGAAATCGATATTCAAAATCATTCCATTCAGGATTCTTTGCTTTCTTAAAGCGTCGGGCTTCTAAATTTTCATAAGGTCCTCCAGGAATTTTCTCTACAGCCTGTTGAATAATTTTTATGGATTCCCTCATTTCACCGACTCGTACTAAATAGCGAGCTAACGAATCTCCTTCTTTTTGCCATTGGACTTTCCAATCGAATTGATTGTAAGACTCATAAGGATCGATTTTACGAAGATCCCATTGTATTCCAGAAGCTCGTAACATTGGTCCTGATAAGCCCCAATTTACAGCTTCTTCTCCGCTAATAAAACCGACTCCTTCAACTCGTTCTAAAAAAATAGGATTCTGTGTAATAAGTTGTTGATATTCAACAACTCCTTGTAAAAAATAATCACAGAAATCTAAACATTTATCCATCCATCCATAAGGGAGATCGGCAGCTACCCCTCCGATGCGAAAGTAATTATGCATCATTCGCATACCTGTTGCAGCTTCAAATAGATCATATATCAATTCTCTCTCTCTAAAAATGTAGAAAAAAGGAGTCTGTGCCCCGAGATCCGCCATAAAAGGTCCAAGCCATAACAAATGAGAAGCTATACGGCTCAATTCTAACATAATTACTCTAATATAGCTGGCTCTTTGGGGTATTTGAATATTCTCCAAGAATTCTGGTGCATTTACCGTTATTGCTTCTGTAAACATAGTAGCTAAATAATCCCATCGTGTTACATAAGGCAAGTATTGTATAATACTTCTGTTTTCCGCAATTTTTTCCATTCCTCTGTGTAAATACCCTAATATGGGTTCACAATCAATAACATCTTCACCATCGAGAGTAACAATTAGTCGAAGAACACCATGCATTGATGGGTGTTGAGGACCCATATTAACTATCATGAGATCTTTTCTTTTAAGCGATAGACTCATATCCTTGTTCTTATTCTTTATTCCATGAAAAATGGATTATTCCATGAATTCCTCAAAACGAGGCTCATCAAAATGCAAAATCTAAGACTACTATAAGACTACTAATAAAATAAGAAAAAAATTCGAACGATTAAATTACTTCTCCCGAATATCCAACTGACTGATTAATTTCTTATAACGTACTCTATTTTTCTTTGCCAAATAAGCCAGCAAACGTTGACGTTTTCCCAAAAGTCTTCGTAGACCTCTTTCCGATGAAAAATCTTTTTTGTGTAATTCTAAATGTGAAGCAAGTCTCCGTATCTTATTGGTGAAACTGAATACTTGAAATTCAACAGAACCCCTGTTTTCTTGTTTTTCTTCTTTAACCATAAATCAACAAATTTTTCTACCTCCTTTCTTTTTCATGTATTTTTCTGATCAGGAAAAATAAAAAATTATGTCAGTTATTTTTAAGTTATTCTAATCTCGTACACACAAAAATTTGCAATTATTCATCTACTGCTGGAATCTGGAATTTGGATTTATTTTATCGATGCAAATTGGATTTGGATAGAAGGGTACATTCTTTTATTTTAGATAGAAGAAACATTTCTTCTATCTAAAATAAAAGAATTTTGCTGATTTATTTATTGCTATATCCAATTTATAGAATTGATATACCATTTAATTGATATCATTTAGCAAAATGAAACACAGCATATGCATCCATCTTTGGGCTCGAGAATTTCACGGGATAGAGATATAGTATAAGAAATAGGCTATTAAGTAACTCTAAATGAATTGTGGATACATCTGTATCCTTAACATACTGAAACGACTGCCATTATTCGTATCAAACCAATAGCGATTCATAAAAGCTAAATCTTGTAATCAATGGTGGGCCAATAATGAATTTTTTTGCATATGTATTAAGACGCTTGGTCTGATTTCGAAATTGTCCAGAGTTTTTTATGTTGTTTTCATTGCAAAATGATGGATCTCCTTCCGTAACTTTCCAATTACGAGTACGAGAATTGAAAGACATGAAAATTCTCAATTCTCTACGGCGTCTAGGAGATAGATCGAATATTTTCAGGAACAAGAAAATCAGAAGAATCTTTTTC